AAGATTATTACTAAATACATTTCCAATAATGAATCAAATAAAAAAAAAATCGATAAACCAAATCAAAATAAATTTCACTTTATTTCGATTATAAAAAAGTCAAGAGATATCACTCTTATTAATAAGAATTCAAAAATTTTTTGTGATATATCTTTCTTATCACAAGCCTATGTATTTTACAAACTATCACAAAGAAAAATTCTTAACTTATATAAATTAAGATCAATCTTTGAATACCAGAACCTTTTTCTTAAGAATGAAATAAAAGATTATTTTATAGACCAAGGATTATTTAATTCGAAATTAAAAGAAAAAAAATTGATAAATTCTTTTTCTTTAATGAATCAACGGAAAAACTGGTTAAGAAGTCATTATCAATATAAATATGATTTATCTCAGCTTAGATGGTCTAGATTAATGCCAGAAAAATGGAGAAATAAAATCTATCAACACCATATGGCTGAAAATAAAAAATTAAGCAAATGGAATTTAAATGAACAAGACCAATTCATTCATTATGACAAAAAATTGGAGGTAAACTTATTTTCGAATCAACAGCAAAAGAATAATTTAAAAAAAAAAAAACACGCTAAATATAGTCTTTTATCATCTAAATCTATTAATTATGAAAAAAAGACGGACTTTTCTATTTATGAATCACCAACTAATAAAGAAACGATTCTTTATAATTCCAACACAAATAAAAGAAAATTATTTGATATCTTAGAAGGTATTCCTATGACTAATTATCTAGCGGAAAATGATATTATCGATATCGAGAAAAGTTCAAACCGAAAATATTTTGATTGGCGAATTATCCATTTTTGTCTTAGAAAGAGGGTCGATATTGAGTCCTGGATCGATACCGGAAGCAAAGATAAAAAAAAGACTAAAACTCCAACTAATAAATATCAAATAATTGCTAAAATTGATAAGAAAAAAAATTCTTTTGTTCCAATTTACCAAGATCAAGAAATTAATGCATCTAAGCAAACCCCCTTTTTTTTTGATTGGATGGGAATGAATAAAGAAATACAAAAAAGTCTCATATTGAATTTTGAAGTTTGGTTCTTTCGAAAATTTGTGATACTTTACAACACATATAAGAAAAAACCATGGACAATACCGATTCAATTTCTTCTTTTAAATTTTCATAGAAATAAAAATATTAGTAAAAATAAGAAAATCAACGGGAATAAAAAAGGCCACCTTCTTATATCTATATCATCGAATAAAAACAAAATTATTGAATTAGAGAATCGAAATAATGAAGAAAAAGATATTGACGACGATTATATGGGATTAGATATGACAAAACATAGAAATAAAAAGCAAAACAAAAGTCATACAGAAGTAGAGCTTGATTTCTTCCTAAAAGAGTATTTATGTTTTCAATTAAGATGGAATGTTTCTTTAAATCAAAAAATAATTGATAATATCAAAACATCTTGTTTCCTACTTAGACTAACAAATCCACGAGAAATTATTATATCGGCTATTCAAAGGAAGGAACTAAATCTGAATATTCTGATGGTTCATAAAGATGTAACTCTTACAGAATTGATGAAAAAGAGAATATTGATTATCGAACCTATTCGTCTGTCGATAAAAACTGATGGACAATTTCTTTTGTATCAAATGGTGGGTATCTTATTAGTTCATAAGAACAAAGAACAAATTAATAAAAAATATAGAGAAAAATTCTATGTTGATAAAAATAAAAAGACTTTTACCGATGAAAGACATTCCAAGATAATTGGAAATAGAGAAAAAAATGATTATGATTTACTTGTTCCTGAAAATATTTTATCCCCTAAACGTCGTAGAGAATTAAGAATTCGAATTTCTTTCAATTTTAAAAATAAAAACGATATTCATAGAAATACAGAAATTTTCAATGGTAATAACATAAAAAAAGGGAGTCCCGTTTTGGAGAAAACCAAACGTTTTTGGGGAGAAAAAAATAAATTAATTAAATCGAAATTTTTTCTTTGGCCCAATTTTCGATTAGAGGATTTAGCTTGTATGAATCGCTATTGGTTCGATACTAATAATGGCAGTCGGTTCAGTATGGTAAGAATATATATATATCCGCGGTTGAAATTTAAATAAGGGCGAATTTTTCATATATATTATATATATCATAGCTTATTTGGTATAGTAGATGAAACGAAGAAGATAGCCGCCTTATTCTTTTATCCTCCATATTCCATTCGGGTACATAGAATTCAATCATCTATGAATTAGATCTAGAAATAGAAATGAAATGAATCAATGGAATTTTTTTTTTACTTTTTTTTAGTTAGAATTTTTTTCTTCTTTGTAAGCGACGAAATAGACAATCCTTCAAATTTTTGATTGATTAATTCAAAATTCTGTCAAATAGAATTTTGAATTACTAACAAAGTAAACTAACAAAGTAAAGATTTTTGTGTATACAAAATTAAGATGAACTGACATTATTTATTAATAGAATACATTTCTTAATTTATTATTATTACTGATCAATAAAAAATATCTTAAACTTAAAACTAAAAAAAGGGGGGAGTCCTTGTTTTATGGTAAAAAATTCATTCATTTCAGTTATTTCACAAAAAGAAAAAGACGAAAACAAGGGATCCGCTGAATTTCAAATAGTAAGTTTCACAAATAAGATACGAAGACTTACTTCACATTTGGAATTGCATAGAAAAGACTATTTATCTCAGAGAGGTTTGCGGAAAATTTTAGGAAAACGCCAACGACTGTTGTCGTATTTAGAAAAAAAAAATAAAGTACGTTATAAAGAATTAATTAGTCGGTTGGATATTCGGAAGTTAAAAACTCATTAATTTCTTAATTTGAAGAGTTTTGTTGAATTATTTGATTTATTAGATCTTGAGATGAACTTCTTTTTGTTTTCAGTAACTCGTGGAATGGATCGAGGAAACTCCTATGAATATACCAGCTAAACGAAAAGACCTTATGATAGTGAATATGGGTCCCCACCACCCATCGATGCACGGTGTTCTTCGACTCATCATTACTCTAGACGGTGAGGATGTTATTGATTGTGAACCAATATTAGGTTATTTACACAGAGGAATGGAAAAAATTGCAGAAAATCGAACAATTATACAGTATTTGCCCTATGTAACACGATGGGATTATTTGGCTACAATGTTCACAGAAGCAATAACAGTAAATGGTCCAGAACTGTTAGGAAATATTCAAGTGCCAAAAAGGGCTGGCTATATTAGAGTAATTATGTTGGAATTAAGTCGTATAGCTTCTCATTTGTTATGGCTTGGGCCTTTTATGGCAGATATTGGTACACAGACTCCTTTCTTCTATATTTTTAGAGAGAGAGAGTTAATATATGATTTATTTGAAGCTGCCACTGGTATGAGAATGATGCATAATTATTTTCGTATCGGGGGGGTAGGGGCTGATCTACCTCATGGTTGGATAGATAAATGTTTGGATTTTTGCGATTATTTTTTAACAGGAGTTGTTGAATATCAAAAACTTATTACACGAAATCCTATTTTTTTAGAACGAGTTGAAGGAGTAGGTATTGTTGGTGCGGAGGAAGCAATAAATTGGGGGTTATCGGGACCAATGTTACGAGCTTCCGGAGTACAATGGGATCTTCGTAAAGTTGATCATTATGAGTCTTACGACGAATTTGATTGGGAAGTCCAGTGGCAAAAAGAAGGAGATTCATTAGCTCGTTATTTAGTCCGAATTGGTGAAATGCTGGAATCTATAAAAATTATTCAACAGGCTCTTGAAGGAATTCCAGGGGGGCCCTATGAGAATTTAGAAACCCGACGCTTTGATTTTGATAGAGAAAAGGATCCGGAATGGAACGATTTCGAATATCGATTCATTAGTAAAAAAACTTCTCCTACTTTTGAATTACCGAAACAAGAACTTTATGTCAGAGTGGAAGCCCCAAAAGGAGAATTGGGAATTTTTCTGATAGGGGATCAGAGCGGGTTTCCTTGGAGATGGAAAATTCGACCACCAGGTTTTATCAATTTGCAAATTCTTCCTGAATTAGTTAAAAGAATGAAATTGGCTGATATTATGACAATACTAGGTAGTATGGATATCATTATGGGAGAAGTTGATCGTTGAAATGATAATTGATACAACAGAAGTACAAGCTATCCATTCTTTTGCTAGCTTAGAATCCTTAAACGAAGTCTATGGAATTATATGGGAGTTTGTTCCTATTTTGACTCTTGTATTGGCAATCACACTAAGCATACTAGTAATTGTATGGTTAGAAAGAGAAATATCCGCAGGTATACAACAACGCATTGGACCCGAATATGGAGGTCCTTTAGGAGTTCTTCAAGCTCTAGCGGATGGGACAAAACTACTTTTCAAAGAGAATCTTTTTCCATCTAGGGGGGATACTCATTTATTCAGTATTGGACCATCTATAGCAGTTATATCAACTCTCTTAAGCTATTCAGTAATTCCTTTTGGCTATCACTTTGTTTTAACCGATATAAATAGTGGTGTTTTTTTATGGATTGCCATTTCAAGTATTGCTCCCGTTGGACTTCTTATGTCAGGATATGGATCAAATAATAAATATTCCTTTTTAGGTGGTCTACGAGCTGCTGCTCAATCCATTAGTTATGAAATACCTTTAACTATTTGTATGTTAGCCATATCTCTACGTGCGACTCGTTGAAACAGAAATTTCTCGCTATTATTTTTATAAAGAAAGTTAAATGAATTGAATAGATATCTTCATTTTTTATTCATCAATTTGGTTCATGAACTAAATTGGATAGTTATATGAGTGAAAAAAAAAAAAAAACAACTTCGAAATTTGAAGTAAAAAAATTGAGACTCATTTCCTAGGTACAAGAATAAAAAGGAAAACAGAAATAAACATAAAAAAAGAAGACCATTTGCCCCGAAATTGGTTGATTAGTCATCCTAACTTGAAGCGGGCTCAAAAAATCAAATTTATGGAGTTTTCACTATTATTTTATTTATAGGTATTTTCCATAGGTATTACCCTAATGCTAACAGGTGATTGAGCAAAAATGATTGGATGGTTAGGAACACGAAGATACACAAAGGATTAGTAATAGAGATTTTAAAAATTATCGAAAAAACTATTTCGACAAAAAGTATATTAATCGGGGCTTTAAGTTCGTAGAAATGATCAGGCAGTGCTCCCCATGATTCCAATTCAGAGTATGCTCCTACCCAACAATTAAAGAACTGACTATCCGGAACGAAATAATCCTTTCCTTTTTTTTAACCCCCTTGTCGTTTCGTTTTTTCAGAAAGAAGAATAAGAATGAAAAAAAAAGAATCGAATTACAATAATTACAATAGAAAAAAAAGAAAAATCCTTTTTTTTTTTTCTTTTCTCCTATATGGATATTCATAGAGATAGAATTCGTGTCATAATTTGGTCTCGTAATAGAAAATGATAGGTTGAAATATCTATTTGGTATTTTAACAAGGAATTTTACAAAGAGTATTTTATTGAAGGATTAAAGTTATTACTCAAGAAAGAAAAATTGAAATTATTTAAGGTAAAGGATGAGATCAATTCCGAAGTAATTTTGTATTTTTAGTATTCTAACAGATAGAATTTCATTGCTCGAATTTTGGAACGTCGATAGATTTTATCTTATTTTGATCCGCTCTATTCTACAAATATATCAAAATAAATAATACAATTGATCTGTTCCTTAAATTTATTTTTGGACTTCGAGGAGCCGTATGAGGTAAGAATCTCATGTACGGTTCTGGAATAGCGATGAGAACAGTGATGTTATCACCGACTATGATTATCTAACAGTTCAAGTACAGTTGATATAGTTGAGGCACAAGCAAAATCTGGTTTTTGGGGGTGGAATTTGTGGCGTCAACCGATAGGATTTTTTATTTTTTTTATTTCTTCTCTAGCAGAATGTGAAAGATTACCTTTTGATTTGCCAGAAGCAGAAGAAGAATTAGTAGCAGGTTATCAAACGGAATATTCGGGTATTAAATTTGGTTTATTTTATATTGCTTCCTATTTAAACTTATTAGTTTCTTCATTATTTGTAACAGTTCTTTACTTGGGCGGTTGGAATATCTGTATTCCGTATATATTTGTTCATGAGTTTTTTGAAATAAATAACATAAGCGGAGTCGTTGGACCAACAATTGGTATCTTTATTACATTGGTTAAAACTTATTTGTTCTTGTTCATTCCTATCACAACAAGATGGACTTTACCTAGACTACGAATGGACCAACTTTTAAATCTTGGATGGAAATTTCTTTTACCAATTTCCCTCGGTAATCTATTATTAACAACCTCTTTCCAACTCCTTTCACTATAAAAAAAAAAAATAAAAAAAAAATTATAAAAATTCTAATATTAAATATTAATTAATAATTAATTAATAATAATAAAGAAAACTATAAGAAAAGAATATTATGATTTGTCTTCAACTCAAACAAGAGAAAAAAAAATCAAATTATTCATAAAAATTTACGCTATGTTTCCCATGGTAACTGGGTTCATGAATTATGGGCAACAAACCATACGAGCCACAAGGTACATTGGTCAAAGTTTCATGATTACCTTATCCCATGCAAATCGTTTACCTGTAACTATTCAATATCCTTATGAAAAATTAATTACATCGGAGCGTTTCCGCGGTCGAATCCATTTCGAATTTGATAAATGCATTGCTTGTGAAGTATGTGTTCGTGTATGCCCTATAGATTTGCCTGTTGTTGATTGGAAATTGGAAACTGACATTCGAAAGAAACGGTTACTTAATTACAGTATTGATTTCGGAATCTGTATATTTTGCGGCAACTGTGTTGAGTATTGTCCAACAAATTGTTTATCAATGACGGAAGAATATGAGCTTTCTACTTATGATCGTCATGAATTGAATTATAATCAAATTGCTTTGGGTCGTTTACCAATATCAGTAGTTGACGATTATACGATTCGAACAATTTTAAATTCAACTAAAAAAAAAATGGATAAACCACTTTGATTGATTTAAAAATACAATTATTAAACTAAAAAAAGGAAAGTTCCGTTTTGATCTAAAAATATAGAAGGGGTTTTCTTTCATTTTCTTAGTCAATGACTACAAAAATTCGAAATTCCAACTATTAATTTGATTGATGAGAAAATTGCATCGAAATTTAATTTGGATTGACAATCTATTAAGATATCTACAATTCTATCCAAAATTCTTTCGAGAATAAAATTTGAATGCCTTTTCTTTTTCAAGAAATTCAAGAAAGAATGAAATTAGTTCAATAGTTGTAAATATAGTAATTATTTAGACCCCCTCGAATTTTAAATTAAGAAGCCTATAATAATAATTATATACCTATAATAATAATTATATATAATAATAATTATAATAATAAAATAAAAAATAATCAAAATATAAAATATAAAAAAGTTTTTCCTGGTCAAGTCAATAGTCAATAAGGTCATGAAAAAACAATTCAATTTTTTTATTTCTTATTTTACGTGCAATGGATTCACCTGGACTAATACATGATTTTCTTTTAGTCTTTCTGGGATTAGGTCTTATATTAGGAGGTTTAGGGGTAGTATTATTTACCAACCCAATTTATTCTGCCTTTTCATTAGGATTCGTTCTTGTTTGTATATCTTTAGTTTATATTTTATCAAACTCTCATTTTGTAGCTGCTGCGCAGCTCCTTATTTATGTGGGAGCTATAAATGTTTTAATTATATTTGCCGTAATGTTCATGAATGGTTCAGAATATTACAAAGATTTGAATCTTTGGACTGTTGGAAATGGGGTTACTTCCTTAATTTGTACAAGTATTTTTGTTTCACTAATTACTATTATTCCCGATACGTCATGGTACGGAATTATTTGGACTACAACAAAAAATCAGATTATAGAACAAGATTTGATAAGTAATGGTCAACAAATTGGAATTCATTTAGCAACAGATTTTTTTCTTCCATTTGAATTCATTTCAATAATTCTTTTAGTTGCTTTGATAGGTGCGATTGCTGTGGCTCGTCAGTAAGAAATTTTTCGAATTAATAATCGAAATCAAAATTAAAACTGTTTTCTATGTTATCACATCTCTTTTCCTTCAATTTTATTTAAAGATTATTTATAAAGATTATTTATGTATAAATTCTTTTATTTGATCTATTATCCATATATTTATTTGTTCAGTACTTATGATATTCTTAATTCGAGTCAATCTCAGGTGGAATTGTTGTTCATATTGAAATAAATCGAAATTGAAAAATTGATAAGGAGTTGGTCAATGATGCTCGAGCATGTACTTATTTTGAGTGCCTTTTTATTTTCTATCGGTATCTATGGATTAATCACGAGTCGAAATATGGTTAGAGCCCTTATGTGTCTTGAACTTATACTGAATGCTGTTAATATAAATTTCGTAACATTTTCTGATTTTTTTGATAGTCGCCAACTAAAAGGAAATATTTTTTCAATTTTTGTTATAGCTATCGCAGCCGCTGAAGCAGCTATTGGACCGGCTATTGTTTCGTCAATTTATCGTAACAGAAAATCCACCTGTATCAATCAATCGAATTTGTTGAATAAGTAGTATTAATTGTTATAGAATATAATTTTCATATTTATTAATTTGAGTTGGTATGTATGATATCTAAGTTGTCTGATCATGTTTGTGAAAACGTAAGAAATTAAAATATCTTGGCTCTATCTCAGAAGTTGATCCAGAATTGATAAAATTTCTGGTAAATCATTGATTCGTCTGGTTTCTAAATATATGCTGATTCATTTAGAAATTTACTAGATTGAAATTTTATGACGTTAAAAAAATTTTTAATCCAATGTCACATTCAGTAAAAATTTATGATACATGTATAGGGTGTACTCAATGTGTCCGAGCCTGTCCCACGGATGTATTAGAAATGATACCTTGGGATGGGTGTAAATCCAAACAAATTGCTTCCGCTCCAAGAACAGAGGATTGTGTCGGTTGTAAAAGATGTGAATCCGCTTGTCCAACAGATTTCTTGAGTGTTCGAGTTTATTTATGGCATGAAACAACTCGAAGCATGGGTCTAGCTTATTGATAGTTTCCAGAAAACCCCACTTGAATACATTTGCTTTTTTGTTTACCGACAAAAACCCGTACTCGAAAAAATATTTTCTAGCACGGGTTTTTCCAGTCTAAGCGTATCTTGTCTTTACCACGAATTCTTTTCCTTGGTTAACAATATTTGTAGTTTTACCGATAGCGGCGGGTTTATTAATTTTCTTTTTCCCTCATAGAGGAAATAAGGTAATTAGGTGGTATACTTTATATATATGTATAGTAGAGCTCCTTTTAATAACTTATGCGTTCTCTTATTATTTTAAATTTGAGGACCCATTAATCCAATTAGCAGAAGATTATAAATGGATCCCGTTTTTTGATTTATACTGGAGATTGGGAATAGATGGATTTTCTTTAGGACCTATTTTACTGACAGGATTTATCACCACTTTAGCGACTTTAGCGGCTTGGCCGATTACTCGGGATTCTCGATTATTCAATTTTCTGATGTTGGCAATGTATAGTGCTCAAATAGGATTATTTTCATCTCAAGATCTTTTACTTTTTTTTATCATGTGGGAGTTAGAATTACTTCCCGTCTATCTACTTCTTTCCATGTGGGGGGGAAAGAAACGTCTGTATTCAGCTACAAAGTTTATTTTGTATACTGCAGGCGGTTCGGTTTTTTTATTAATGGGAACTTTAGGTATCGCTTTATATGGTTCTAATGAACCAACATTTAATTTTGAAACATCAGCCAATCAATCATATCCTGTGGGACTAGAAATATTTTTCTATATTGGATTTCTTATTGCTTTTGCTGTCAAATCACCGATTATACCCTTACATACATGGTTACCAGACACTCATGGGGAAGCACATTACAGTACTTGTATGCTTCTAGCCGGAATCCTATTAAAAATGGGGGCGTATGGATTGATTCGAATCAATATGGAATTATTACCTCATGCTCATTCTATCTTCTCCCCCTGGTTGATAATAATAGGCGTAATGCAAATAATCTATGCAGCTTCAACATCTCCTGGTCAACGAAATTTAAAAAAAAGAATAGCCTATTCTTCTGTATCTCATATGGGTTTCATAATTATAGGAATTTGCTCTATAAGTGATATGGGACTCAATGGAGCTATTTTACAAATTCTATCCCATGGATTTATTGGTGCTGCACTCTTTTTCTTGGCAGGAACTGGTTATGATAGAATACGTCGTCTTTATCTTGACGAAATGGGCGGAATGGCTCCCTTAATGCCAAAACTATTCACGACCTTCAGTATTTTATCACTAGCTTCCCTTGCATTACCGGGCATGAGTGGTTTTTTTGCGGAATTGATAGTCTTTTTTGGACTAATTAGTGGCCAAAAATACCTTTTAACGACAAAAATATTAATTACTATCGTAATGGCAGTTGGAATGATATTAACTCCTATTTATTTATTATCTATGTTACGACAGATGTTCTATGGATACAAACTGTTTAATGCTCCAAATTCTTATTTTTTTGATTCTGGACCTCGGGAATTATTTGTTTCGATCTCTATCCTTCTGCCTGTAATAAGTATTGGTATTTATCCGGATTTCGTTTTCTCATTATCAATTGACAGAGTCGAAGCTATTCTATCTAATTATTTTTATAGATAGTTTTTCTAAAAATAAAAAATCCTAGGATTTTTTATTTTCAAAAATTCAAAATTATTAGGTTACACAATGAAAAAACTTCTTTTTTACTCTCTTAAATCTTGAATTTTAATTCAAAAAAAATGAATTCTAAGCAAAAATTTTTGGCATTTGTGAGAACTTTTTGAATTACCATACTAGTTGATTCAAAAAGTTCTCAACAGCTTACCTGAAGCTTTTTGTCTCTATATTTTGCTGTCCTAGAGAGTTGCATTCGTCAGACTCTTTCTTCAAGTGGTAATTGTTAATGTAAATGAACCATAACTATGTAGTCCTATTCCTAATAAATTCACTCCAAAATAGCATATCCAAATTATAAGAAAACCGCTAGAAGCGACAATTGCCGAATTTAAACCCTCAAAATTTTTATTTGTTCGAGTATGAAAAAAAATCGCGAATATGGTCCATGTAATAAACGCCCAAGTTTCCTTTGGGTCCCAATTCCAATATGATCCCCATGCTTCATTAGCCCAGACTGCTCCCGAAAGAATACCTATAGTTAAAAAAATAAATCCTATACTTATAATCCGATAACTCCAGTCATCTAATTGTTGAATCAATTGAAACCTATAATAATTCTTAGACGAAAGAACGGAAATATTTTTTAAAACATTTTTTCGGTTCGTTATATATTGTATCTCATTAAAGTAAAATGAATCGGGTAATAAATTATTGCTTTTATCAAAAATTCTTATGATTTTTTGAAATCTGATGACTAGAAATGCTACTGATAATAATGATCCACACAAAAGAGCTGCATAGCCCAATATCATCATACTTACGTGCATCATTAACCACTGGGATTGAAGAGCGGGCACTAACATTTCTGATTGATGCATGCCTTTTAAAAGACCTGAAGTGGCAAACCCTTGAGTAAAAAGAGTACTTGGCGCGGTTATTGCGCTTAAATAATTTTTATATTTTTTAAAATACGGAACTATATGAATAGCAGAAAATGCCCATGAAAGAAAGATTAATGATTCATATAAATCACTTAATGGTAAATGTCCACCAAAAAACCAACGAGTAACTAATAATCCTGTTATACAGAAAACAGTAGTTATCATGCCTTTTTCTGACGAATCATAGAGTTCTACGAATTCATCGACCAATAAGGTTATCAAATGAATTGTAATTACAATTGACACGACTGAAAAAGATATATGAGTTAATATATGCTCTAAAGCCAAAACTATCATAAAGTAAAAAATAAAATAAAAAAGTTATGGGGGTTCCTCTTTTCGTATATATAATTGAAATTAGGAAGTAAAGTCATTATAGGATATATTGTATCCTTTTGAAAATTACAGGATCTAATACCGCTACTCGGACTCGAACCGAGATGCTCTAGCACTGCTTCCTAAGAGCAGCGTGTCTACCAATTTCACCATAGCGGCTTGCTTGAAATTATAATAATCACTTTTTATTTAATCGTCGAGCTTTGAGGCAATACTTTACTTTTTACGAAATATTAAAATTCATGACGAAATTTTTATTTAAGAATAAAAACAAATCAAATTTTATGAATTCCAATTAAAATATTTATTACATTCAATAGATTTCTCGAAATATTTTATTGCTTAGTTTTTTATTGTGGAAAGAGTTTGAGTTAGGATTTCGAAACATCATTAGATATTCTATCATATAACAACAAAATTTCTAGTTCTGCTACGTACTTAAAAAAAAATTGTCTTTACTTTATCCGAAAGCTTCTTTTTTTTTAAATAGATTTTTACTATTCGCTTCCTTACTCTATATATTAAATCTGAAAATTATACTCTTTTCATCAAAAAAGCCTATCCGACTTATTTCTATCTTTTTTCATCATATTAAATATATAAAAAAATACATCAATAAAGTTTAAGAACCTAAATTTTTTTTATCCTGAAATTGTTAGTTAGCCGAATATTTTAGAATTATATTTAAAAATCTTTAACTTTTTTTTCGTATAATTTGTCAAACTCAATGAAAAAGTATATCTAATTCAAATTTAATTTGAAAATACAAATGAGACTATTAATTAATTTGTTAAAATAAAAAAAAAAAAAATTGAATAATTCTTTACTTTATACCTATGGAAAATATAAAAGAAAAGTGTCAAATATAACAGTCTTTTTTCGAAACATAATGAAAAAAAATAACTCCATTTCAAAAGGTACTAGTTAATGGTTGTGAAATGTTTCTGAATAAATAAACAAATAAAATAATTATTTTATTGAATCCAGTAAGGATCTGCTAACATTATTCGTGCTTCTGTTAAAATTAACTTTTTTTATTATTACTATCACTATCAAAATTTAATAAACCACTTTTTTTAGAATTCTTTAACCTTTCTCTATGTAGATAAAAATTTTTAATTAAAAATAAAAAATTTTAAGTAATTTTTTGAATAATAATGGCTTTCTAGTTAGTTAGAATAAGTATTTTTTTATTTTCAGTAGTATCTTTATTTGACGAATTCGAACTTTTTTATTTTAATATGTGAATTTTTTTTTAATTGATAAAAAGAAAAAATAGAAATATAAAATTGGATTTCATTTTTATATACTTTGTATTTTTTCTTTTTCATTTATTTTCTTTATTGCCTGATTTAAAATAAAAAGATATAAGAGCTGATAAATCAGAAACACGAAATAATTAATTAGTAATTAAAAAAGTTTTTGTTATGGAACATATATATCAATATTCATGGATCATACCTTTCCTTACATTCCCAGTCCCTATGTTAATAGGAACAGGACTTCTCCTTTTTCCGGTGACAACAAAAAAACTTCGTCGTATGTGGGCTTTTCCAAATGTTTTATTGTTAAGTATAGTTATGATTTTTTCACTCGATCTGTCTATTCAGCAAATAAATAGCAGTTTTATTTATCAACATATATGGTCATGGACCATTAATAATGATTTTTCTTTAGAGTTCGGACACTTGATTGACCCACTTACTTCTATTTTGTTAATATTAATTATTACAGTTGGAATTATGGTTCTTTTTTATAGTGATAATTATATGTCTCATGATCAAAGCTATTTGAGATTTTTTTCTTATATGAGTTTTTTCAATACTTCAATGTTGGGATTAGTTACTAGTTCGAATTTGCTACAAATTTATATTTTTTGGGAATTAGTTGGAATGTGTTCTTATCTTTTAATAGGTTTTTGGTTCACACGACCTAGTGCATCGAATGCTTGTCAAAAAGCATTTGTAACTAATCGTGTAGGGGATTTTGGTTTATTATTAGGAATTATTGGTCTTTATTGGATAACGGGCAGCTTCGAATTTCGAGATTTGTTCAAAATAGTCACTAACTTGATTTCTAATAATCAAGTTAATCTTGTATTCGTTACTTTGTGTACCTTTTTCTTATTTTCCGGTGCAATTGCTAAATCAGCACAATTTCCTCTTCATGTATGGTTGCCCGATGCCATGGAAGGACCTACTCCGATTTCGGCTATGATACATGCTGCTACTATGGTAGCGGCGGGAATTTTTCTTGTAGCTCGACTTTTTACTCTTTTCCTAGTCACACCTTACATAATGAATTTAATAGCTTTGATAGGCATAATCACAGTCTTTTTAGGAGCTACTTTAGTTCTTGCTCAAAAAGATATTAAGAGAGGTTTAGCTTATTCTACAATGTCTCAATTGGGTTATATGATGTTAGCTCTAGGTATGGGGTCTTATCGAGGTGCTTTATTTCATTTGATTACTCATGCCTATTCGAAAGCATTGTTGTTTTTAGGGTCTGGATCTATTATTCATTCAATGGAAGCTATTGTTGGTTATTCTCCCGATAAGAGTCAAAATATGGTTCTTATGGGTGGTTTAACAAAACATATTCCAATTACAAAAACTTCTTTTTTATTAGGAACATTTTCTCTTTGTGGTATTCCACCCTTCGCCTGTTTTTGGTCCAAAGATGAAATTCTTAATGATAGTTGGTTGTATTCACTTAGTTTCGCAATAATAGCTTGGTTCACTGCGGGATTAACTGCATTTTATATGTTTCGGATTTATTTACTTATTTTTGAAGGATATTTAAATCTTAATTTTAAAAATTACAACGGGAAAAAAAACAGTTCATTTTATTCAATATCTTTATGGGGTAAAGAAGGATTAAAAACATTTAACAAAAATTTTTGTTTATTACCTTTATTACCAATTAATAATAATGACAGGAATTATTTTTTTTGGAAGAACACATATAAAATTGATGTTAATGTAAGAAATATGACATGGCCCTTTAT